GCCAGCGTAGCTTAATCAAAGCATAATACTGAAGATATTAAGATGGGCCCTAGAAAGCCCCGCAAGCACAAAAGTTTGGTCCTGACTTTACTAACAACTCTGGCTATATTTACACATGCAAGTATCCGCATCCCCGTGAGAATGCCCTAACAGTTTCCCGCCAGGAAACAAGGAGCGGGCATCAGGCACACGTCAAACACGTAGCCCAAGACGCCTTGCTTGGCCACACCCTCAAGGGAACTCAGCAGTGACAGACATTGAGCCATAAGTGAAAACTTGACTCAGTTAAAGCCAATAGGGCCGGTAAACCTCGTGCCAGCCACCGCGGTTATACGAGAGACCCAAGTTGTTAGGCACCGGCGTAAAGGGTGGTTAAGGCAAATACCCAAACTAAAGCCGAACATCTTCCGAGCCGTCATACGCACACGAAGACAAGAAGCCCAATAACGAAAGTGGCTCTAACCTGCCTGAACCCACGAAAGCTATGACACAAACTGGGATTAGATACCCCACTATGCCTAGCCCTAAACATTGACAGTAAACCCACTAACTGTCCGCCCGGGAACTACGAGCATTAGCTTAAAACCCAAAGGACTTGGCGGTGCTTTAGACCCACCTAGAGGAGCCTGTTCTATAACCGATACCCCCCGTTAAACCTCACCCTTCCTTGTTTCTCCCGCCTATATACCGCCGCCGTCAGCTTACCCCATGAGGGTACCACAGTAAGCATAATCAGCAAAGCCCAAAACGTCAGGTCGAGGTGTAGCGCATGGAAGGGAAAGAAATGGGCTACATTCCCTCCAACAGGGAATTACGAATGGCATCCTGAAACATATGCCTAAAGGAGGATTTAGCAGTAAGTAAAAAATAGAGCGTTTTACTGAAACCGGCCCTGAAGCACGCACATACCGCCCGTCACTCTCCCCAAGCAATACATCACATTATATTTAATACCCCCAACCTGCAAAGGGGAGGCAAGTCGTAACATGGTAAGTGTACCAGAAGGTGCACTTGGATAAATCAGAGCATAGCTAAGAAAGAAAAGCATCTCCCTTACACCGAGAAGTCATCCGTGCAAATCGGATTGCCCTGACGCCCAACAGCTAGCCCCAAGACCAAAATCAATCCTAAATTACACATACCCCCAAAAACACTTAAATTCTTAAACTAAATCATTCTACTCACCCAGTATAGGCGATAGAAAAGAAGATCAGGAGCTATAGAGACAGTACCGCAAGGGAACGCTGAAAAAGAAATGAAACAACCCAGTAAAGCACAAAAAAGCAGAGACAAAACCTCGTACCTTTTGCATCATGATTTAGCAAGCACCTTCCCCGCAAAGCGCACTTTAGTCGGAACCCCCGAAACTAGACGAGCTACTCCAAGACAGCCTATAATAGGGCGCACCCTTCTCTGTGGCAAAAGAGTGGGAAGAGCTTTGAGTAGAGGCGACAAACCTACCGAGCCTAGTTATAGCTGGTTGCCTGAGAATTGAATCCAAGTTCAGCCTTTCGTCTTCTTGCCCCAAAAACCCTAACAAATCTGTCAGACCAAGAGAAGCCAAAAGAGTTAAACAAAGGGGGTACAGCTCCTTTGTTACAAGATACAACTTTAATAGAAGGGTAAAGATCATAATTAAACCAAGGCACATGTTCTGGTGGGCCTAAAAGCAGCCACCCACATTGATAGCGTTAAAGCTCGAACATACCAAACCCCATTAATAATGCTAATTACATCTAAACCCTCCAACCTTACCAGGCCCTTCCATGCAGTCATGGAAGTGATAATGCTAATATTAGTAATAAGAGGGCCCGACCCTCTCCTCGCACAAGTGTACATCGAAACGAACCCACATCGAACATTAACGGACCCAAAACAAGAGGGCAATGCAACACCAAAAAGATAACTAGAAAAACCTCCACGTGCCAAACCGTTAACCTCACACCAGCGTGCTTACAAGGAAAGACTAACAAAAAGAGAAGGAACTCGGCAAACACCAAGCCTCGCCTGTTTACCAAAAACATCGCCTCTTGCAAATAACAACATAAGAGGTCCCGCCTGCCCTGTGACTATATGTTTAACGGCCGCGGTATTTTGACCGTGCGAAGGTAGCGCAATCACTTGTCCTTTAAATGGGGACCTGTATGAATGGCACGACGAGGGCTTAACTGTCTCCTCTTTTAAGTCAATGAAATTGATCTCTCCGTGCAGAAGCGGAGATACGCCCATAAGACGAGAAGACCCTGTGGAGCTTCAGACACCAAAACAGACCATGTTAAAGACCCCAAAATAAAAGGCCAAACTTAATGCCCCCTGCCTTGATGTCTTCGGTTGGGGTGACCGAGGAGAAGAACACAACCTCCATGAGGAATAGGAGTACTACTCCCACAGCCATGAACCCCTGTTCTAACCACCAGAATTTCTGACCTTACGATCCGGCAACGCCGATTAACGAACCAAGTTACCCCAGGGATAACAGCGCAATCCCCTTTTAGAGCCCCTATCAACAAGGGGGTTTACGACCTCGATGTTGGATCAGGACATCCTAATGGCGCAGCCGCTATTAAGGGTTCGTTTGTTCAACGATTAAAGTCCTACGTGATCTGAGTTCAGACCGGAGCAATCCAGGTCGGTTTCTATCTATGACATGATCTTTTCTAGTACGAAAGGACCGAAAAGAAAAGGCCCATGCCAAAGGCACGCCTTACCCCCACCTAATGAAACCATCTAAAATAGGTAAGAGGGCATACCCCTCAGCCATAAATAATGACATGTCGGGGTGGCAGAGCTCGGTAATTGCAAAAGGCCTAAGCCCTTTCCACAGAGGCTCAAATCCTCTCCCCAACTATGATCCACATACTAATAACTCACATCCTTAACCCTCTAGCTTTCATCGTGCCCGTTCTGCTAGCCGTCGCATTTCTGACGCTAATTGAACGCAAAGTCCTAGGATATATGCAACTACGAAAAGGACCCAATATTGTAGGCCCCTACGGCCTCCTACAACCGATTGCAGATGGCGTTAAACTATTCATCAAAGAACCAGTCCGCCCCTCCACCTCATCCCCCCTACTATTTATTCTCGCCCCGATATTGGCCCTCACACTAGCAATAATGCTTTGAGCCCCAATACCTATACCCCACCCCACTTTAGACATTAACCTCGGAATTCTTTTCATCCTTGCCCTCTCAAGCCTTGCAGTCTACTCTATTCTAGGCTCCGGATGGGCCTCAAATTCAAAATATGCCCTAGTAGGGGCCCTCCGAGCCGTCGCACAAACCATCTCGTACGAGGTCAGCCTAGGCCTAATTCTCCTCAGCATTATCATTTTCACAGGAGGCTTCACCCTACAAATATTTAACGTGGCCCAAGAAAGTATCTGGCTCATTCTACCTACTTGGCCCCTCGCCGCCATATGATTTATCTCGACCCTTGCAGAAACCAACCGAGCCCCCTTCGACCTCACCGAAGGGGAATCTGAGCTAGTCTCCGGATTCAATGTAGAATACGCAGGCGGTCCCTTCGCCCTATTCTTCCTAGCAGAATATGCAAACATTCTGCTAATAAATACGCTTACCGCCGTTTTATTCTTCGGCGCCACGCACATCCCCTCACTCCCCGAACTAACCACTGCCAACCTCATGACAAAAGCAGCCATCCTCTCCATAGTCTTCCTGTGAGTGCGGGCTTCGTACCCCCGTTTCCGATACGACCAACTCATGCATCTCATCTGAAAAAACTTCCTACCCCTCACCCTCGCCCTAATCATCTGACATCTCGCACTACCCATTGCACTAGCAGCAGTGCCGCCCCATTTTTAAACCCCGGAATTGTGCCTGAAACAAAGGGTCACTTTGATAGAGTGAACCATGAAGGTTAAAGCCCTTCCAATTCTTAGAGAGAGGGGACTCGAACCCCACCTGAAGAGATCAAAACTCTTAGTGCTTCCACTACACTACCCCCTAGTAAAGTCAGCTAAATAAGCTCTTGGACCCATACCCCAAGCATGTTGGTTAAAATCCTTCCTCTACTAATGAGCCCTTACATTTTAGCCACCCTATTATTCAACCTAGGATTAGGCACTATAATTACATTCTCAAGCTCCCACTGACTCCTCGCCTGAATGGGACTCGAAATCAACACCCTCGCCATCATCCCCCTAATAGCCCAACACCACCACCCACGAGCGATTGAGGCAACCACTAAATACTTCTTAGCTCAGGCCACGGCCACCGCCATGCTTCTATTTGCCAGCATCACCAATGCCTGATTAACCGGGCAATGAGAAATCCTACAAATATCCCACCCCCTTCCAACCACCATGACCACCCTTGCGCTAGCCCTTAAAATTGGCCTCGCCCCCATACACCTCTGACTACCAGAAGTACTACAAGGACTAAGCCTCACCACCGGCCTCATCCTCTCTACCTGACAAAAACTAGCGCCCTTCGCCCTCCTCCTCCAAATCCAACCAACCAACTCGCCCCTCCTTATCACTCTCGGCATCCTATCCACACTCGTTGGAGGTTGAGGCGGCCTAAATCAAACCCAACTACGAAAAATCCTAGCATACTCCTCCATCGCACATCTCGGCTGAATAATTCTCATCCTACAATTCTCGCCCTCCCTGACCCTCCTAACCCTCCTCACATACTTCCTAATAACATTCACAACCTTCCTCGTCTTCAAACTAAATGAAACAACCACCATCAACTCTCTAGCTACCGCGTGAGCAAAGATTCCCATCCTCGCTGCCATCACCCCCCTCGTCCTTCTGTCCCTAGGAGGCCTCCCCCCTCTTACCGGGTTTATACCCAAATGACTCATCCTCGACGAATTAACTAAACAAGGACTAACCCCAACCGCCACATTAGCGGCACTCACAGCCCTACTTAGCCTATACTTCTACCTACGACTATCCTACGCAGCAGCCCTCACAATGGCCCCAAACAGCCCGACCGGAACTGCACCATGACGCCTTCCCTCAATACAATCAACCCTCCCCCTCGCAATCTCAACCACCGCCACTATTATACTCCTCCCCCTAACACCAGCAATCTCCGCACTACTATTGCACTAGAAATTTAGGTTAGATAAAAGACCAAGGGCCTTCAAAGCCCTCAGCGGAAGTGAGAATCTTCCAATTTCTGATAAGACTTGCGAGATACTACCTCACATCGCCTGCATGCAAAACAGACACTTTAATTAAGCTAAAGCCTTACTAGGTGAACGGGCCTCGATCCCGCAAAATCTTAGTTAACAGCTAAGCGCTCAATCCAGAGAGCATCCACCTACCTTTCCCCGCCTGTCGACTCTACAAAGGCGGGGAAAGCCCCGGCAGACGTCAATCTGCTCCTTCGGATTTGCAATCCGACATGCTAAGCACCTCGGGACTTGATAAGAAGAGGGCTTAAACCTCTGTCTATGGGGCTACAACCCACCACTTACTCAGCCATCTTACCTGTGGCAATCACACGATGATTTTTCTCAACCAACCACAAAGACATTGGCACCCTTTATCTAGTATTCGGTGCTTGGGCCGGAATAGTGGGAACGGCGCTTAGCCTCCTAATCCGAGCCGAACTAAGCCAACCTGGGAGCCTTCTTGGAGACGACCAAATTTATAATGTCATTGTTACGGCACACGCCTTTGTAATAATTTTCTTTATAGTAATACCAATTATGATTGGGGGTTTTGGAAACTGACTAATTCCACTAATAATCGGTGCCCCCGATATGGCCTTTCCTCGAATGAACAACATGAGCTTTTGACTCCTCCCTCCCTCTTTCCTTCTTCTACTTGCCTCCTCAGGCGTAGAAGCTGGTGCCGGCACAGGATGAACGGTATACCCGCCACTTGCAGGCAACCTAGCCCACGCAGGAGCCTCCGTTGATCTAACCATTTTCTCCCTTCATCTGGCAGGAGTTTCTTCTATTTTAGGAGCAATTAACTTTATTACAACAATTGTCAACATAAAACCCCCCGCAATCTCCCAATATCAAACCCCTCTTTTCGTATGAGCCGTTTTAATTACTGCCGTCCTCCTACTTCTCTCCCTACCAGTCCTTGCTGCAGGGATCACAATACTCCTCACAGACCGAAACCTCAACACCACATTCTTCGACCCAGCCGGAGGTGGTGACCCCATTCTCTACCAACACCTATTCTGATTCTTTGGCCATCCTGAAGTTTACATTCTCATCCTTCCCGGATTCGGCATAATTTCCCACATCGTAGCTTACTACTCGGGCAAAAAAGAACCCTTCGGCTACATAGGCATGGTTTGAGCAATGATGGCAATTGGCCTCCTAGGCTTCATTGTCTGAGCCCACCACATATTCACAGTAGGCATAGACGTGGACACACGAGCATACTTTACATCTGCCACAATAATTATTGCAATCCCCACAGGTGTAAAAGTATTTAGCTGACTAGCCACCCTCCACGGAGGCGCAATCAAATGAGAGACCCCCCTGCTCTGAGCACTCGGATTTATCTTTTTGTTTACAGTAGGAGGCCTAACTGGCATCATTCTGGCTAATTCCTCCCTTGATATCGTCCTTCACGACACATACTATGTAGTAGCCCACTTCCATTACGTCCTATCAATAGGCGCAGTATTCGCAATTATGGGCGCCTTCGTGCACTGATTCCCCCTACTCTCCGGGTACACCCTCCATAGCACCTGAACTAAAATTCACTTCACGGTAATATTTGTGGGTGTCAACCTAACCTTCTTCCCGCAACACTTCCTGGGACTAGCGGGCATGCCCCGTCGATACTCAGACTACCCCGACGCCTACACCCTATGAAATACTGTCTCCTCAATCGGCTCTCTCATCTCTCTCGTAGCCGTAATTATGTTCCTGTTTATCCTCTGAGAAGCATTCGCTGCCAAACGTGAGGTTCTATCAGTGGAACTAACCTCTACAAATGTAGAATGACTGCACGGCTGCCCTCCCCCCTACCACACATTCGAAGAACCTGCATTCGTCCAAATCCCATCAAACCGTTCGAGAAAGGGAGGAATTGAACCCCCATAGGCTGGTTTCAAGCCAGCCGCATAACCACTCTGCCACTTTCTTCATAAGATACTAGTGAAAACATAACATTTCCCTGTCGAGGCAAAATTGTGGGTGGAAATCCCACGTATCTTACAACCCCAATTAATGGCACATCCCTCTCAACTAGGACTTCAAGATGCAGCTTCCCCCGTAATAGAAGAACTTCTTCATTTCCACGACCATGCCCTAATAATTCTCCTACTAATTAGTACCCTCGTACTTTACATTATTGCAGCCATAGTGTCAACAAAACTAACTAACAAGTACATCCTGGACTCACAAGAAATCGAAACCATTTGAACAATCCTTCCCGCAATCATTCTCATTCTAATCGCACTACCCTCCCTTCGAATCCTGTACCTAATAGACGAAATCAATGACCCCCATCTCACAATTAAAGCTATAGGTCATCAATGATACTGAAGCTATGAATACACAGACTATGAAGACCTAGGATTTGACTCTTACATAGTCCCAACACAAGACCTAGCCCCAGGACAGTTCCGACTTCTGGAAACAGACCACCGTATGGTAGTTCCCGTTGAATCGCCCCTTCGAATCTTGGTCTCTGCAGAAGATGTACTCCACTCATGAGCAGTCCCCTCCCTAGGAATTAAAATAGACGCAGTCCCTGGCCGACTAAACCAAACAGCCTTTATCGCATCCCGTCCAGGAGTTTTCTACGGACAATGCTCAGAAATCTGTGGAGCAAACCACAGCTTCATACCCATTGTAGTCGAAGCCGTCCCACTAGAACACTTTGAAAACTGATCCACCCTAATACTTGAAGACGCTTCACTAAGAAGCTAAACAGGGCAACAGCGTTAGCCTTTTAAGCTAAAAATGGTGACTCCCAACCACCCTTAGTGACATGCCTCAACTCAACCCCGCCCCATGATTCGCAATTCTAGTCTTCTCCTGATTAGTATTCCTCACCATTCTGCCCCCCAAAATCCTAGCCCACTCATTCCCCAATGAACCTACAACTCAAAGCGCTGAAAAACCTAAAACAGAATCCTGAACCTGACCATGACTCTAAGCTTCTTCGATCAATTTTCAAGCCCCATTTTCCTAGGCCTTCCACTAATAGCCTTGGCCCTAACCCTCCCCTGAACTCTTTTCCCAACCCCCTCTTCCCGTTGACTAAACAACCGACTATTGACCCTGCAAAACTGATTTATTGGACGATTTACTAACCAGCTCTTACTACCACTGGGGGTTCAAGGACACAAATGAGCCCTTGTCCTTACTTCCCTTATACTGTTCCTCATCACACTTAACATGCTCGGACTACTTCCCTACACTTTCACCCCAACCACCCAACTATCTCTAAACATGGCCTTTGCAGTCCCCCTTTGACTAGCTACCGTAATCATTGGCATGCGAAACCAGCCAACCATCGCCCTAGGCCACCTTCTTCCAGAAGGCACACCTACCCCTCTCATCCCCGTCCTAATTATCATCGAAACCATCAGCCTATTCATCCGACCAATCGCACTAGGAGTTCGACTGACAGCCAATCTCACTGCAGGACATCTTCTAATCCAACTAATTGCCACCGCCGCCTTCGTCCTCCTTCCCCTAATACCTACAGTGGCCCTCCTTACAACAACCCTCCTATTTCTCCTCACCCTTCTAGAAGTAGCTGTTGCAATAATTCAAGCCTACGTCTTCGTCCTCTTACTAAGTCTGTACCTACAAGAAAACGTATAATGGCCCACCAAGCTCATGCATATCACATAGTCGACCCAAGCCCCTGACCCCTAACAGGCGCAGTTGCTGCCCTACTAATAACGTCCGGCCTCGCAATTTGATTCCACTTCAACTCAACTATTCTTATAACACTAGGCCTAGCTCTTCTACTCCTAACAATATACCAATGATGACGAGACATCATCCGAGAAGGAACATTCCAAGGACATCACACACCCCCAGTACAAAAAGGCCTCCGATACGGTATAATTCTCTTTATTACCTCTGAAGTTTTCTTCTTCCTAGGCTTCTTCTGAGCTTTCTATCACGCCAGCCTAGCCCCCACCCCTGAACTAGGAGGCTGCTGACCCCCAACAGGTATTACAACCCTAGACCCATTTGAAGTCCCCCTGCTCAACACAGCAGTCCTTCTCGCCTCCGGAGTAACCGTCACCTGAGCACACCACGGCCTTATAGAAGGTGAACGCAAACAGGCAATTCAGGCCCTCTTCCTAACAATCCTCCTAGGCTTCTACTTCACCTTCCTCCAAGCAATAGAATACTATGAAGCCCCCTTCACTATCGCAGACGGGGTGTACGGCTCCACCTTCTTTGTCGCCACCGGCTTCCACGGACTACACGTAATCATCGGCTCAACATTCCTAGCAGTCTGCCTCTTACGACAAATCCGATATCATTTCACATCCGAACACCACTTTGGATTCGAAGCAGCCGCCTGATACTGACATTTCGTAGACGTAGTATGACTCTTCCTCTACATCTCCATCTATTGATGAGGCTCATAATCTTTCTAGTACTAACGCAAGTATAAGTGACTTCCAATTACAAGGTCTTGGTTAAAATCCAAGGAAAGATAATGAATCTAACCATAACAATCATTTTAATCGCCGCTATTCTGTCAATAGTACTAGCCCTTGTCTCCTTCTGACTTCCTCTGATTACCCCAGACCATGAAAAGCTTTCACCCTATGAATGCGGCTTTGACCCTCTAGGCTCAGCACGATTGCCCTTCTCCCTCCGATTCTTTCTCATTGCTATCCTATTCCTTTTATTCGACCTAGAAATCGCCCTTCTCCTCCCCCTTCCGTGAGGAGACCAACTAACAACCCCAACACTTACATTCCTTTGAGCCTCAGCCGTCCTCATTCTTCTCACCATCGGCCTAATCTACGAGTGACTCCAAGGAGGCCTAGAGTGAGCTGAATAGGTTATTAGTTTAAAAAAAACATTTGATTTCGGCTCAAAAGCTTGTGGTTAAACTCCACAATCAGCCTAATGACCCCCACCCACTTCGCACTCTCCTCAGCATTCATGCTAGGCCTCACAGGCCTAACACTCCACCGAACTCACCTCCTCTCTGCCCTACTTTGCCTAGAAGGAATGATACTCTCCCTGTTCATCGCCCTCTCTCTTTGATCCCTACAACTAAACTCCACAAGCTTTTCTACCACTCCCCTTCTCCTTTTGGCTTTCTCAGCCTGTGAAGCAAGTGCAGGCCTTGCCCTTCTAGTAGCCACTGCACGAACCCACGGATCTGACCGAATACAAAACCTGAACCTTCTACAATGCTAAAAATCCTCATCCCCACCCTCCTACTAATCCCCACCATCTGAATGGTTCCTAACAAATGACTATGGCCCTCCACCCTTCTTCACTCCTTAATCATTGCTTTAACAAGTCTGACCTGATTTAAATACTCCTCAGAAACAGGCTGACTATTCCTCAACCCTCACATAGCTACAGACCCCCTCTCCACACCCCTACTCATCCTCACTTGCTGACTCTTGCCCCTCATAATTCTCGCCAGTCAAAACCACATAATGACAGAGCCCCTTAACCGCCAACGCACATACATTTCCCTTCTAACCTCCCTACAATTTTTCCTCATCCTCGCCTTCGGAGCTACTGAGGTCATCATATTTTACGTTATATTCGAAGCCACCCTCATCCCAACACTCTTCCTCATCACCCGCTGGGGAAATCAAACAGAACGTCTTAATGCAGGAACATACTTCTTATTCTACACACTAGCAGGCTCCCTACCCCTACTAGTAGCACTTCTTTTACTACAAAACACCACAGGAACTCTCTCTTTACTAACCCTTCAGTATACAAGCCCCCTTGACCTCACAACCTACGCCACTAAACTCTGATGAGCGGGGTGCATTATCGCCTTCCTTGTAAAAATACCGCTGTACGGCGTTCACCTCTGGCTTCCCAAAGCACACGTAGAAGCCCCAATCGCAGGGTCCATAATTCTGGCCGCCGTCCTTTTGAAACTAGGAGGTTACGGCATAATGCGCATCTTAACTGTCCTTGACCCCCTAACCAAAGAGCTAAGCTACCCATTCATCATTCTTGCCCTGTGAGGCATTATCATAACTGGCTCAATCTGTTTACGACAAACGGACCTAAAATCCCTCATTGCCTACTCCTCAGTCAGCCACATGGGCCTGGTAGTAGGGGGAATCTTAATCCAAACGCCCTGAGGACTTACAGGCGCTCTCATTCTCATAATTGCCCACGGCCTCACATCCTCCGCCCTCTTTTGTCTAGCCAACACCAACTACGAACGCACCCACAGTCGAACAATAATCCTTGCACGAGGCCTACAAATAGCCCTGCCCCTTATAACTGCCTGATGGTTCATTGCCAGCCTCGCCAACCTAGCACTGCCCCCTCTCCCCAACTTGATAGGAGAACTAATAATTATTGTCTCCTTATTAAACTGATCATGATGAACACTAGCCCTCACCGGCGCAGGCACCCTCATCACCGCAGGGTACTCCCTCTACATATTCCTAATAACCCAACGAGGCCCAACCCCCGCCCACATTATCTCCCTAGAACCCTCTCACTCCCGAGAACATCTCCTAATAACGCTCCACCTTCTTCCACTCCTGCTCTTAATTACAAAGCCAGAGTTGATCTGGGGCTGAACTGCCTGTAGGTATAGTTTAATTAAAATTTTAGATTGTGATTCTAAAGATAAAGGTTAAACCCCTTTTACCCACCGAGAGAGGCTGGCAGCAACGAAAACTGCTAATTTTCGCTACCTTGGTTGGACCCCAAGGCTCACTCGCAAGCTTCTAAAGGATAACAGCTCATCCGTTGGTCTTAGGCACCAAAAACTCTTGGTGCAAATCCAAGTAGAAGCTATGCACCCTACCCCTATTATCATGACCTCGAGCTTAATCATTACCCTTACAATCTTAATCTATCCCGTCCTCACCTCCCTAACCCCTAACCCTCTAAGCCCCCACTGAGCACTATCACAGGTCAAAACAGCCGTCAAACTAGCCTTCTTTACAAGTCTACTCCCCCTCTCACTATTTCTCAACGAAGGCACAGAAATGATTGTCACTAACTGAAGCTGAATAAACAACTTAACATTTGACATTAATATCAGCTTCAAATTCGACCACTACTCCACCATCTTTACCCCCATCGCCCTGTATGTAACCTGATCAATTCTAGAATTCGCAGCATGATACATACACTCGGACCCAAACATAAACCGATTCTTCAAATACTTATTAATCTTCCTGATCGCCATAATTATTCTAATTACAGCTAACAACCTATTCCAGCTTTTCATCGGCTGAGAGGGTGTAGGTATTATGTCTTTCCTGCTAATTGGGTGATGGTGAGGACGAACAGATGCAAACACAGCCGCCCTTCAAGCTGTCCTATACAACCGCATTGGTGACATCGGCCTAATTTTCTCCATAGCCTGACTTGCCATAAACACCAACTCATGAGAAATACAACAGATATTAATTACAACTAAAAATATAGACCTCACCCCACCTCTCATCGGCCTAATCATCGCCGCAACTGGCAAATCCGCCCAATTCGGACTTCACCCGTGACTCCCCTCCGCCATGGAAGGCCCCACCCCCGTCTCCGCCCTGCTCCACTCCAGCACCATGGTCGTAGCCGGAATCTTCCTCTTAATTCGCATGAGCCCTCTAATAGAAAACAACCAAACCGCCCTAACCACTTGCTTATGCCTCGGCGCCCTAACCACACTCTTTACCGCAATCTGCGCTCTCACCCAAAACGACATCAAAAAAATCGTCGCTTTTTCCACATCCAGTCAGCTAGGACTAATAATAGTCACTATTGGACTCAATCAACCACAACTAGCATTCTTCCACATCTGCACCCACGCATTCTTCAAAGCCATGCTATTCTTATGCTCCGGCTCCATCATCCACAGCCTAAATGATGAACAAGACATTCGTAAAATAGGAGGAATACACCACCTAACTCCCTTCACCTCCTCTTGTCTCACAATCGGGAGCCTCGCCCTCACAGGCACCCCCTTCTTAGCAGGATTCTTCTCCAAAGATGCTATCATTGAAGCACTCAATACCTCACACCTAAACGCCTGAGCCCTAACTCTAACCCTCCTAGCAACATCTTTCACCGCAGCATACAGCCTCCGCATTATCTTCTTCGTATCTATAAACCACCCTCGATTCAACCCACTGTCCCCAATTAATGAAAACAACCCAATGGTCATCAACCCCCTTAAACGCCTTGCCTGAGGTAGCATCATTGCAGGACTCGTCCTCATTTCAAACACTATGCCTCTAAAAACCCCCGTAATGTCAATACCCCTCCCCCTCAAACTAGCTGCTCTCACCGTCACAGTATTAGGACTACTCACCGCCTTAGAACTCGCCATACTCACAAACAAACAATTTAAACCTAACCCCCACCCCACACCCCACCACTTCTCCAACATGTTAGGCTTCTTCCCCCCAATTATCCACCGCCTCACACCCAAAATCAACCTAACACTCGGACAAACCATCGCTAGCCAAACCATTGATCTCACATGGCTAGAAAAAACAGGACCAAAAGCCATCGCCCACATCAACACCCCTTTAATCACCACAACTAGCAACGCACAACGCGGCATTATCAAAATCTACCTATCCCTGTTTCTCCTTACCCTCACCTTTGCAATCCTGATACTCTCAACCTAACCGCTCGCAATGCCCCCCGACTCAACCCCCGAGTCAACTCTAGCACAACAAACAAAGTAAGAAGCAAGACCCAAGCACTAATAACCAATATACCCCCTCCAAAAGAATACATCAAAGCAACCCCTCCAATATCCCCACACACGACAGAAAACTCACTAAGCTCATTCACCACCGCCCATGAAGACTCGTACCACCCCCCTCAAAACACACTAGAAACTATAAACACCACCCCCACATACACAACCCCTGAAAAAGCAACAGACCGACTTCCAAGGCTTTCAGGGAATGGCTCCGCAGCCAGTGCCGCTGAATAAGCAAAAACAACCAACATACCCCCTAAGTAGATTAAAAACAGAACCAAAGATAAGAAGGACCCCCCATGAGACACCAACACCCCACACCCCAGCCCAGCCACCAAAACCAGCCCTAAGGCGGCAAAATACGGAGAAGGATTAGAGGCGACCGCCACTAAACCTAAAACAAGCCCAAACAAAGCTAAAGACATAATATAAGTCATAGTTCCTACCGGGATTTTAACCCAGAACTTTGGCTTGAAAAACCACCGTTATCACTTAACTATAAGAACCCTAATGGCAAGCCTTCGCAAAACCCACCCACTACTAAAAATCGCAAACGACATAGTAGTAGACCTCCCAACCCCCTCTAACATCTCCGCCTGATGAAACTTCGGCTCCCTACTCGGCCTATGCCTAATCGCCCAAATCCTCACAGGCCTATTTCTCGCCATACACTACACATCCGATATTTCTACAGCTTTCTCATCCGTCGCCCACATTTGCCGAGACGTAAACTACGGATGACTAATCCGCAACCTTCATGCCAACGGAGCCTCCTTCTTCTTCATCTGTATTTATTTACACATTGGACGAGGGCTATATTACGGCTCCTACCTCTACAAAGAAACTTGAAACATTGGCGTCATCTTACTACTTCTAGTCATAGCAACAGCTTTTGTAGGCTATGTCCTCCCCTGGGGCCAAATATCCTTCTGAGGCGCAACCGTCATTACCAACCTTCTCTCCGCCATCCCCTACGTCGGCAACTCCCTAGTCCAATGAATTTGAGGAGGCTTCTCAGTAGACCACGCCACCTTAACCCGATTCTTCGCATTCCACTTTCTCCTACCCTTCATCGTGGCAGCCGCAACATTCATCCACCTAATTTTCCTACACGAAACCGGCTCCAACAACCCCCTCGGGCTTAACTCAGACACAGACAAAATTTCATTCCACCCATACTTCTCCTACAAAGACCTAGTGGGCTTCGCTGTACTACTAACAGCCCTAACAGCCCTCGCACTCTTCTCCCCCAACCTCCTAGGAGACCCTGATAATTTTACCCCTGCAAACCCCCTAGTAACCCCCGCCCACATTAAACCGGAGTGATACTTCCTATTCGCGTACGCAATTCTTCGCTCCATCCCCAACAAACTAGGAGGAGTACTTGCCCTACTAGCCTCAATCCTCATTCTAATGCTAGTACCACTGCTACATACATCAAAACAACGAGGCCTAACATTCCGACCACTCACCCAAGCCCTTTTCTGAACACTCATCGCCAACGTCATGATCCTCACCTGAATTGGAGGCATACCAGTCGAAGACCCATATATTATCATTGGTCAAATTGCCTCCGTCTTATATTTCACCCTATTCCTGGTCGTCATACCCCTCACAGGATGACTAGAAAACAAAGCACTCGCATGATTCTGCAAAAGTAGCTCAGACTTCAGAACGCCGGTCTTGTAAGCCGGACGCCGGAGGTTAAACTCCTCCCTTTTGCTCAGAAAAAGAGGAATCTAACCTCCGCCTCAAACTCCCAAAGCTTGAATTCTACTTAAACTATTCTCTGTGGTATAATACATCCACTATGTATATACACCATAGATTTATTTTAACCATGATGATGTAGGGACATATATGTATTATCAACATTTATTGGTTCTCAACCCTCATATATCACTTATTAAACTAAGGGTTACATAAACATGGGGTTATAGGGGTAAGCACAAAGCAATAATAGATTAATCCACATAACTGATATAATCTAGACATTGTCAAATAAGTATCCATGGAAACTTTTTAATCTACCATATTTATTAATGAGTTCCGATATACCAGGACTCAACATCTCGTCAGCCCGAACAAATCTTAATGTAGTAAGAGACCACCATCAGTTGATTCCTTAATGCATACGGTTCTTGAAGTGGCCAAATATATCGTGGGGGTTTCACCTCGTGAATTATTCCTGGCATTTGGTTCCTACTTCAGGAACATTACACTGATTAACTCCCCATACTTTCATTGACGCTTGCATAAGTTAATGGTGTTAATACATAAGCGGGAGCTCCCAGCATGCCGAGCGTTCTTTCCAGCGTGTTAGGGGTTTTTCTTTTTTTGGGGCTCTTAATCAGGCATCTCAGAGTGCATGCCACCAATAACGGATAAGAATTACATTTCGTATATTCTTCAAATTATGATAGTTAATGGTGAAAAGACAATACACAAGGGTTGCATATTTCGGTATCAGGAGCATAAGATGTGATAATTCACCTAACACTTAAATATTTCCCCCCGGGGTTTATTCGCGGTAAACCCCCCTACCCCCCTTTACTCCTGAGATCATTAACACTCCTGAAAACCCCCCGCAAACAGGAAGACCTCGAGTAAAGATTTTTTTCCAAATCCAAAGTGTGTTTATACAATATTAAAATTATAATCAT